AGACGAAGTAGCTTTGATACGATATTCGCAACAATCTGATTTTCGTCGAGACATAATCAAAGGTTCAATGCGAGCCCAAAGATGTAAAACAGTTATTTGGGAACTTTTTCAAGCAAATGCACATTCTCCGCTTTTTTTGGACAGAATAGACAAATCACACCCTTTTTTTTTTGATATCTCCAAACTGATAAAACTCATTTTTAGAAATTGTATAGGAAAGGGAGCAGAATTCAAAATTTCAGATTATACAGAAGAAGAAATAAAAGAAAGGGAAAAAAAGGAAAAGGACAAAAAAGAAGAGAACAAAAGAAAAGAGAAAGCGCGGATAGAAGTAGCAGAAGCCTGGGATACCATTCCATTTGCTCAAGTAATAAGAGGTTCCATGTTAATAACTCAATCGATTCTTAGAAAATATATTATATTACCGTCATTGATAATAGCTAAAAATATTGGCCGTATGCTATTATTACAATTTCCTGAGTGGTCTGAGGATTTAAATGAATGGAATAAAGAAATGCATGTTAAATGCACCTATAATGGTGTTCAATTATCAGAAACAGAATTTCCGAAAAATTGGTTAATAGACGGTATTCAAATAAAGATGCTATTTCCTTTCTGTCTGAAACCCTGGCACAGATCTAAGCCACGGTCCTCTCATATAGATCGAATCAAAAAGAAAGGACAAAAAGATGATTTTTTTTTTTTAACGGTTTGGGGAATGGAAGCTGAACTTCCTTTTGGTTCTCCCCAAAAACGGCCTTCCTTTTTTGAACCCATTTTTAAGAAACTCGAAAAAAAAATTGGAAAATTGAAAAAAAAGTATTTTATATTTCTAAAAGTTTTAAAAGAAAGAACAAAATTTCTAAATATCTCAAAAAAAACAAAAAAATGGATTATCAAGGGCATTCCGTTTTTAAAAAAAATAAAAAAAGAACTCTCAAAAGTAAATCCAATTCTATTATTTAGATTGAGAGAAATATATAAATCAAGCGAAACTAAAAAAAAAAAAGAAAAAGATTCTATAACCCGCAATCATATAATTCATAAATCCTTTAGTCGAATTCAATCTACATATTGGACAAATTTTTTACTGACAGAAAAAAAAATGAAAGATCTGACTGATAGAACAAGCACAATCAGAAATCAAATAAAAAGAATTACAAAAAATAAAAAAAAAGTGACTCCAGAAATAAATGATAGTCCTAATAAAACAAGTTATAATGCTAAAAGATTCGAATCACCAAATTGGCAAATATTAAAAAGAAGAAATACTCGATTAATCCGTAAATTACATTATTTTATAAAATTTTTCACTGAAAGGATATACGCAGATATCCTTCTATCTATTATTAATATTCCCAGAATTAATATACAACTTTTTGTTGAATCAACAAAAAAAATGATTGATAAATCCATTTACAATAATAAAAAAAATAAAAAAAGAATTAATAAAACAAATCAAAATAAAATTCATTTTATTTCGACTATAAAAAAGTCACTTTATAATATTAGTAATAAGAATTCACAGAATTTTTTTGACTTATCCTCCTTGTCACAAGCATATGTATTTTACAAAATATCACAAACACAAGTTCTTAACTTGTATAAGTTAAGATCTATTCTTCAATATCACGGAACGTCTTTTTTTCTTAAGACTTCAATAAAAGATTATTTTGGAAAACAAGGAATAATTCATTATGAATTAAGACATAAGAAACTTCGGAATTCTGGAATAAATCAATGGAAAAACTGGTTAAGAGGTCATTATCAATACCATTTATCTCAGATTAGATGGTCTAGATTAATAGCAGCAAAATGGAAAAATAGAATCAATAAATGTCGTACAATTCAAAATCAAGATTTAAACAAAGAGAATTCATATGAAAAAGACCTATTAATTCATTACAAAAAACAAAACGATTACGAAGTATATTCATTACCAAATCAAAATGAGAATTTTCAAAAATACTATAGATATAATCTTTTATCTTATAGATCTATTAATTATGAAAATAAGAGGGACCCATATATTTATGGATCACCATTCCAAGTAAATAAGAATCGAGAGAGTTTTTATAATTACAACACACATAAACATAAGGGCAAATTTTTTGATATACTAGGGGATATCCCTATCAAAAATTATTTAGGAAAAAGTGATATTATGTATATGGAAAAAAATCCGGATCGAAAATATTTTGATTGGAAAATTCTCCATTTTTGTCTTAAAAAGAAAATCGATATTGAGGCCTGGATCAAGATCGATACCAACAAGAATAAAAATACTAAAACCGGGACTAATAATTATCAAATAATTGATAAAATTGATAAAAAAGATCTTTTTTATCTTACGATTCCTCAGGATCAAGAAATCAATTCACCCAATCAAAAAAAAAGATTTTTTGATTGGATGGGAATGAATGAAGAAATACTAAGTCGTCCTATATCGAATCTGAAACTTTGGTTCTTCCCAGAATTTGTACTACTTTATAATGCATAT